GCTTTGACATAAACAAAAGAAACAGCAATCCGATAATGAGTTGGAAGCGAACGGATATGATAAATGGAGGGTGAGAGAAAGGTTTAAAAATAGAGCAATGATCTATAATTCCATTCCAATATGTAAGGTCTATGAATCATCTCATATTCATAAAGGGCAGTGTAATAAAGCATCATAATCTAGCATTATATGATAGCAAAAAATTAAGAGCTTCGGGCCAATAAAGACTAAGAACATTGCCTAAAAAAAATGAAGTAAACGCTCCGTTGCCCTATTTGGGCCTAACCATTAATCAAGAAGCGATGGGAACGATGGAACCTGTGAATACAGAAGATTCAATTGAAAATGAATACACGGGCGGGATGGCGTAATAAACCATAAATAAATTTATCTATTCTGAGAAGTCATGAATTAACCCTACAACAAAAATAGATATAGATATTGAAAGAGTAAATATTCGCCCGCGACATTTTTTTATTATTGAATTGTTAAAATATAAAAATATAGGTGATCTGATACGAGAAAAGCGAAAATAAACCAAGGATTTGTTAAAACTATATTTTAAAAAACTTATTAAAATAATTTTATTTATTATATTTTTATAAAAATATAAATATTATTTTGTTTGGATAATTTCATTCGCGAGGAGCCGGATGAGAAAAAATTCTCATGTCCGGTTCTGTAATAGGGATGGAATTGAAAAAGAACCATCCACTATAACCCCAAAAGAACTCGATTCCGTAAACAACATAGAGGAAGAATGAAGGGAATATCTTATCGAGGTAATCATATATGTTTCGGCAGATATGCTCTTCAGGCACTTGAACCTGCTTGGATCACATCTAGACAAATAGAAGCAGGCCGTCGAGCAATGACACGAAATGCACGTCGTGGCGGAAAACTCTGGGTACGTATATTTCCAGACAAACCAGTTACAGTGAGACCGGCGGAAACACGTATGGGTTCGGGTAAAGGATCCCCCGAATATTGGGTAGCTGTTGTCAAACCAGGCCGAATACTTTATGAAATAAGCGGAGTAACAGAAAAAATAGCTAGAAAAGCTATCTCAATAGCGGCATCCAAAATGCCTATACGAACTCAATTTATTAGTTCAGAATAAGAATGTAGAAATAAAGGTTGGGGTAAAAAAACAACCGACAGTTTTGAATTTTGGACAACTAATATTTCTTTTTATTTTTTCGCCTTTGCATTGAAAGATTTAAAAATGATATGATTCAACCTCAAACCCATTTGAATGTAGCAGACAACAGCGGGGCTCGAAAATTGATGTGTATTAGAATAATAGGGGCTAGCAATCGACGATATGCTCATATTGGTGACATTATTGTTGCTGTGATAAAAGAAGCAATACCTAATATGCCCTTAGAAAGATCAGAAGTGATCCGAGCTGTAATTGTACGTACCCGCAAAGAACTCAAACGCGACAACGGTATGATAATACGTTATGATGACAATGCTGCAGTTATTATTGATCAAAAAGGAAATCCAAAAGGAACTCGAGTTTTTGGTGCAATCGCCCGGGAGTTGAGACAGTTAAACTTTACAAAAATCGTTTCATTAGCTCCCGAGGTCTTATAAACTGCGCAATATTGTAGGCTATTTGAAAAAAAAATATATAGTATCTATGTAGTAGATTGTATATCACGTATATACCTTTCCTAAAAAAAAGAATAAAAGCATGTTGATTATATCAAAAGTCGGAGCACCACTAATTTTAGGTCATCATGAGTAGGGACACCATTGCTGATATAATAACTTCGATACGAAATGCTGACATGAATAGAAAGGGAACGGTTCGAATAACATCTACTCGAATCACGGAAACCCTTGTTAAAATACTTTTACGAGAAGGTTTTCTCGAAAACGTGAGAAAACATCAGGAAAAAAACAAATATTTTTTGGTTTTAACTCTACGACATAGAAGAAATAGGAACGGGCCATATACAAAATTTTTAAATTTAAAACAGGTTAGTCGGCCGGGTCTACGGATTTATTCTACCTACCAACGACTTCCTAGAATTTTAGGAGGAATGGGGATTCTAATTCTTTCAACTTCTCGAGGTATAATCACAGACCGAGAGGCTCGACTAGAAAGAATTGGCGGAGAAATTTTATGTTATATATGGTAATCTTTCTGCTATGCGAGAAACTTCCTATTAAAAAAATAAATAAAGGAAGGGTTGTCTAATATCATTCCTCTTCCTTTATTAAGGGGGGGTTGCCAGGAAGAAGAAAAATTGATTCATGAAGGTTTAATTGTGGAATCACTTCCTAACGGCATGTTCGGGGTTCGTTTAGATAATGAGAATCTCATTCTAGGTTATGTTTCAGGAAGGATATGCTTATGATTCAAGCAGAGGACGTATAATTTCTAGACTCCGTAATAAGGATTAAACCGATTAAGTTGTTTTTCAACTTCTACACTCCGAAATACAATTTGATATTGAAAATTTCAAGAAAGTTATTTTCTTCCAATAAA